TTATAAGATATCCACGATTCCTCTCTATTTGTAATCCAATACACAATTCAATGGGTTCCGTCAAGCTAGCTATATGCTGTGTATTGTCAACGACTTCTACATAAGGCGGTAAGATGATATCTTGAGCAGTTACATATCCAGGACCCCTGACATAAATAGACGCGTTACAAGTTCCATATAGATTACTTCTCAATACAATTTCTTTCAAATTCATTAAAATATCATGTATCGATTCTTGAATACCTACTAGGGTAGAATACTCGTGTGGTATTTTATCAAATTTTGCACGCGTGATACATGTTCCTTCTATTTCTCCAAGCAAAGCTCTGCGCATCGCAATGCCTATTGTGTCAGCTTGACCTTTCATAAGTGGAGACAGAATAAAGCGTCCATAATAAAGACGCTTATTGTCTGCTTTTGATTCAACACACTTCCACTGCAGTGTCCGAGTAGATACTGTTACTTTCTCTCGAACCATAATAATATTATTTGATCAAATCATTGAATTATTTTTTTCTCTTGTTTATCTTGAAATCTCTTCAATTTTTATTTCTACACACGTCGTTTTTTCGGAGGTCTACAGCCATTATGTGGCATAGGGGTTACATCCCGCACAAAAGTTAATAGTATACCACTTCTGCGAATAGCGCGTAATGCCGCGTCTCTTCCGAGACCAGGTCCTTTTATCATGACTTCTGCTCGTTGCATACCTTGATCCACCACTGTACGAATAGCGTTTCCTGCTGCGGTTTGAGCAGCAAAGGGCGTCCCTCTTCTTGTACCCTTGAATCCACAAGTACCGGCAGAGGACCAAGAAACCACTCGACCCCGTACATCTGTAACAGTCACAATAGTATTATTGAAACTTGCTTGAACATGAATAACCCCCTTTGGTATTCTCCGTGTATTTTTACGTAAACCAATACGTCCATTCTTACGCGAACCAATTCTCGGTATAGCTTTTGCCATATTTTTTCATCCCATAAATATGAGTCAGAGATATATGGATATATCCATTTCGTGTCAAAAAGGATCCCCCCTTTTTTACTTTTACATCAGGTGTTTTAACAAGTCTGATTATCCTTGTCTTTGTTTATGTCTTGGGTTGGAACAAATTACTATAATCCGTCCCCGCCTACGGATTAGTCGACATTTTTCACAAATTTTACGAACAGAAGCTCTTATTTTCATATTTGGCATTCCTCATTTTAATTCTTAATCTACTTTTTGGAAGAAAATAGGTTTCTTGCAATTTTTCATCTCGAGTCATATTCCCACGAAAGAAATGTTGAAGTTGATAAAAACACCTAATCTTTCGAATCCTTATTGCGAAGTCGATAAATTATACGTCCTCTGGTTGAATCATAACGACTTACTTCAATTTTTACTCTATCGCCTGGTAGTATCCGTATAAAACTACGTCGGATCTTTCCTGAAACATAACCTAGAATTATATCTTGATTATCTAAGCGAATCCGGAACATACCGTTGGGAAGGGATTCAGTAATTAAACCCTCATGAATCCATTTTTGTTCTTTCATTCCAGGTAAAGCCTCCTTGAAGTATCAACTGATGGAGTAGGAACGATATTAGACAACCCGCCCCTTTTCTTTTTGTTTTCACAAATAAGAAGTTTCGGACCCAATTCGTATATTAGAAGGATTACCATATATAACACAAAACTTCTCCACCAATTCGTTCTAGTCGAGCCTCTCGGTCTGTCATTATACCTCGAGAAGTAGAAATAATTACAATTCCCATCCCACCTAAAATTCTAGGAATTCGTTGGTAATTCGAATAGATTCGTAGACCAGGCCGACTGATTCGTTTTAAATTTAAAAAATTTCTATAAGGCCTTTTCCTATTCCTTCTATGCCGTAGGGTTAAAACCAAAAAATCTTTTTTGGTTTCTTGATGTTTTCTCACGTTTTCGATAAAACCTTCTCGTAAAAGTATTTTAACAATATTTTCAGTGATATTAGTAGATGCTATTCGAACCACCCTTTTTCTATCCATATCAGCGTTTCGTATAGAGGTTATTATGTCAGCAATAGTATCCCTACCCATGGTGAATTAAAATTCTTGGTGCTCCCCAATTTTGATATAATCAACATGTTTTTCTTGTTTTTTACTTATTTGTTTATGAATTGAAATTAAAGGCATATGCATGAGACACAATCTACTATAAATTCTGAATATATTTCTTAATCTCTTTCTTTCAAATACCTTACTATAACATAACCATATGGTGGTCTTATCTTATTTTAAAAGACCTTACAATACCTCCGGAGCTAATGAAACTATTTTAGTAAAATTTAACTGTCTCAATTCCCGGGCAATTGCACCAAAAACTCGAGTTCCTTTGGGGTTTCCTTCTTGGTCAATGACAACCGCAGCATTGTCATCATATCGTATTATCATACCGTTATCACGTTTGAGTTCTTTACAAGTACGTACAATTACAGCTCTGACCACCTCTGATCTTGCTAGGGGCATATTTGGCACTGCTTCTTTGATCACAGCAACAATAACGTCACCGATATGAGCATATCGACGATTGCTAGCTCCTATGATTCGAATACACATCAATTCTCGAGCCCCGCTGTTATCCGCTACATTCAAAAGGGTCTGAGGTTTAATCATATCAGTTTTTTAGAATATATTCTTTCAATGCAAAGCAAAGAGTGAAGAAAAAAAAAAAAGAAATATTGTTTGTCCAAAGAAAGAAACCGGCACCCGTGGTTGTTTTTTTATCCCCAAGACCCTTTTCTTTTGATTCTTTTTATCCCGAAATAATAAATTGAGTTCGTATAGGCATTTTGGACGATGCTATTGAAATCGCCCTTCTGGCTATATTTTCTGTTACTCCACCCATTTCATAAAGTATTCGACCTGGTTTAACAACAGCTACCCAATATTCAGGGGATCCTTTCCCCGAACCCATACGTGTTTCTGCGGGTCTTACTGTAACCGGTTTGTCTGGAAATATACGTACCCATATTTTTCCACCGCGGCGTGCATTTCGTGTCATTGCTCGTCGACCTGCTTCTATTTGTCTAGACGTGATCCAAGCAGGTTCAAGTGCCTGAAGAGCATATTTACCGAAAGAAATATGATTACCTCGATAAGATATTCCCTTCATTCTTCCTCTATGTTGTTTACGAAATCTGGTTCTTTTGGGGTTATAGTTGATGGTTGGTTCTGAATTCCATCTCTACTACAGAACTGGACATGAGAGTTTCTTCTCATCCAGCTCCTCGCGAATAATAAAATTTTCAAATTGTCTATTATTCATTTGTATATCTTGTTTTTTTAGCCAACTAAACATATTAATATTTCTATTTTAAATTTTTAAATATCGTATTTTTTTATGTTATAACGAATCTTTTTTTTTTGTTTTGCTTTTTATCCTATTGTATTGACCAAAAATTATCAATTCAAGAAAATAAAGTTTTCACGGGCGAATATTTACTCTTTTCGGTGCTATTTCAGTTGTAGGGTTAACTCATGACTTTTCTTTTCCCAATAAATGAAGGAATTAGTCTCTGGTTTGTTTCGCCATCCCGATCAATGAGTCTGTTGTCAATAGATTTGGATTCACAGGTTCCATCGTTCCCATCGCTTCTTACTTAATGGTTAGGTCTGATTTCTACAATGGAGCTCATAATGCAATTTTTTGTTAAGCCAATTTTATTAATCTTTATTAGCTCGAAGCTCTTATTTTTTTTTTGTTCTATGAACAGATTCATTTTCTTTTTTATGAATCCATATTGATTAATGCTTTATTACACTGCTTTTTTATGAGATGACTCATAAACCTTACATATTGGATGGAATTTTATATCGCTGGTTTTGTTTGTTTCTCCCCTTCTTTCACCCTTCCATTTATCCACATCTTTCTTCTTCGCTTCACAACTTAGAATCAGATTTATTTTTCTTTTGTTTATGCAAAAAAGATTTCAGTTGCTACAGTGATATGACCGATATATCATATCTTGACTGGTTCTTTGGATCCAGATAATGTGAAGTGATGAGTTGGTTATTAGTTCTATAGTTATTTGTTTATACAAAGAGGCTGGTCTTTTTTTTTTTCTTTAACCCTAACCCTAAAAAACCAACGAGTCGCACACTAAGCATAGCAATTATTTTCAAAGGGTCGATCTAATTTTTATTCAACCTTATAGAATTAGAATTGTTCATTTTGGTTTTATTTTGATTGAACAGAAAAGGGGAACGAATTTCTATTTTTTTGTTCCATCGCTGGATCGACGGGAAAGACAAGTAAAGGTTTATTATTACCCGTCTATAAATATCCAAATTTTTATGCCTAAAACCCCATAGATAGTTCGAACTGTATAAGAACAATAATCAATTTTAGCTCGAATGGTTTGGAGGGGAACCCTGCCCTCTCTGATCCATTCGACACGCGCAATTTCTTTTCCGTCGATACGCCCTGAAATTTGTACTTGAATTCCTTTTGTATCTGCTTGTTCAGTTAATTCAATAGCCTTTTTCATTGCTTTTCGAAAAGAAACTCTATTCTTTAATTGGCCGGCTATAAATTCTGCAAGAATATTAGGGCTTCCGTAGGGTTTTGCAATTCTTGTGATAGTAATGTTAAGTTTTCGGTTGACACAATTAAATTCTTTTTGTAGATTCATCTGCAATTCTTCGATTCCTCGTGGTCGATTTTCTATTAATAACTTTGGGAATCCCATATAGATAATGACCTGGATCAGATCGATTCGTTTTTGAATCTCTATACGTGCAACTCCCTCGACGCCAGAGGAAATTTTCCTATTTTTTTGTACATAATTCTTAATAAAATCTCTTATTTTTTGATCTTCTTGTAGACCTTCGGAATAATTTTTTGGTTGTGTAAACCAAATGGAATGATGACTTTGGGTTGTACCAAGTCTGAAACCGAGTGGATTTATTTTTTGTCCCATACCCCCCCATTACTATACATATCATGATATGCCATAGCTGTATACTTATTT